AGTATCGTCATAATATCAGCCAATTTCATTCTTTTAACTAACTGAGGAAGAATTTGCAAATTAATAAACCCCGGCGGTCGAATTTTATATCGCCAAGGAAAAACACCCTTATCTCCTATCAGAAAAATTCCCAATTCTCCCTTTGGTGCTTCGACTCTCGCATAAAGTTCTTGCTTCGACAATTCAAAAGTCGGAGAAGGTTTTTTACTAATGAATCGATAGTCAAACTCATTCCATACAGTATCTTTTACTCTATCAAAACGGCGGATTTCTAAATTTTCATAGGGCCCTCCCGGAATTCCTTCTAGGGCCTGTTGAATAATTTTGATGGATTCTGTCATTTCACTGATTCGTACTAAATAACGAGCTAATGAATCCCCCTCTTTTTGCCATTGGACTTCCCAATCAAATTCATCGTAACACTCATAATGATCAACTTTACGAAGATCCCATTTTATTCCGGAAGCTCGTAGCATTGGTCCCGACAAACCCCAATTGATTGCTTCCTCTCCACCAATAATGCCCACTCCCTCAACCCGTTCTAAAAAAATGGGATTCCGTGTAATAAGCTTTTGATATTCAGCAATTCCTGTTAAAAAATAATCGCAAAAATCCAAACATTTATCTATCCAGCCATGAGGTAAATCAGCAGCGACTCCACCAATACGAAAAAAATTGTGCATCATTCGCATACCGGTGGCAGCTTCGAATAGGTCATATATCAATTCTCTTTCGCGAAAAATATAGAAGAAAGGAGTCTGTGCCCCAATATCTGCCATAAAAGGGCCAAGCCATAACAAATGCGAAGCTATACGACTTAACTCCAACATAATGACTCTGATATAACTGGCCCTTTTAGGGACTTTAATATTGCCTAATTGCTCTGGCGCATTTACAGTTATTGCTTCTGTGAACATAGTAGCTAAATAATCCCAACGTGTTACATAAGGCAAATATTGTATAATTGTTCGATTTTCCGCAATTTTTTCCATACCTCTGTGTAAATAACCCAATATTGGTTCACAGTCAATAACATCTTCACCATCTAGAGTAACAATGAGTCGAAGAACACCATGCATTGATGGGTGGTGAGGTCCCATATTTACTATCATGAGGTCTTTTCTTGTAGATGGTACAGTCATAGGTTTTTCCTGATTCATTCTTCCATGAATTGCTGAAAGCGAAAAGAAGTTCATCAAACTTTAAGCGAAGAATTCAAATGAACTCTTCAATTTCTTCAAATTAACGACTTTTTCTCTCTCGAATATCCAACCGCCCTATTAATTCTTTATAACGCGCTCTATTTTGTTTTGACAAATAAGCCAGCAACCGTTGACGTTTTCCCAAAATTTTCCGCAGACCTCTCTGAGATAAATAGTCTTTTTTGTGCAATTCCAAATGTGAAGTAAGTCTCCGTATCTTATTGGTGAAACTTACTACTTGAAATTCAACAGATCCTTTGTTTTCTTCTTGTTCTTTCAAACGAATTGAAATAAATGAATTTTTTACCATAAAATAATTTGATACTCCCCTTTTTGCAGATATTGATTTTATTGATCAGTAATAATAATGTCATAAATTTTCATGTAGTATACACAACAATCATAATTTCTTTATATTCATTTTATCAATTAACATTAACCTATTTTTGAGTTCATTTGCCTAGTGATACAAAAAGACGATACCAAATAGTTTATCTTTTTATTTATTTATAGCTTGAATTGATACGCCATTTCCTTATTATTTATCCTAATAGGACAGTACATGTGTGCATCGGGTTACTTGCATATAACATGGATATTTACAGATCACGGACAGCAGAAAAAATGAAAAAAGATGATTGATAGAACAACAGAATATATAGGAAACTCAAAATTTTCTATTATGGATACATATATATCCTTAACATACTAAAGCGGCTCCCATTATTGGTGTCAAACCAATAGCGATTCATACAAGCTAAATCCTCTAATCGATAATTAGGCCAAAAAAAGAACTTTAATTTAATTAATTCATTTTTTTTTATGTCAAAATTTTCACTTTCATCCAAAAATTGACTCCAGTTTTTTATCTTGTTCTCCTTGCAAAATAATTGATTTCTATGCACATTATTTTGATTCTTTAAATTGAAAGAAATTAGAATTCTCAATTCTCTACGACGTCTAGACGATAAAATTTTTTCAGGAACAAGCAAATTAGAATTCTTTTTGTCTCTATTTAGAGTTTTTCTTTTATGTCTTGGAATGGATTCATCAAAATGATTCTTAGCAACATTTTGGGGGTTTCGGTATCTTTGATTACTTTGGTGCTTACTTTTATGAACCAATGAAATACCTATGATTTGATACATAAAAAACTGTCCATCATTTTTTACAGATAGACGGGCAGGTTCCATAATCAAAATTCCCTTTTTCGTTAATTGTGTAAGATTTAAACGTCTCCTCATTATATCCAGATTCATTTCTTTCCTTTGAATATAGGATATAGTAATATTTCTTACATTTATGAGGCTAACCAGGAGACCGTATATCTGGATATTATTCATCATTTTTTGATTCAATTGATTCAAACGTCCAGTCCATCTTAATTGCAAAGGAAAATCTCCTTTAAATAATATGTTTAGTTTTTCAATTGATTCTAAAAAAGATTCTTCAATATTGTTTTGATTCTTTAATTCAAAATATTGTTTTGAATTGGATGGGCTAAAATTTAAAAAATCCTCACCCTCCTCTTGCCTTCCCTTTCTATTTTGATTTTCACTAAAATTTGGATTTCTATTCAAATTAAAAAGAAGTAAGTTGCTTGGGATAAACCAAGGTTTCTCTTTATATTTATGATAAAGTATCACAAGCTCTGGAAAGAAAAAAATTTTCGGATTTGATATGAGGCGATTTAAGATTAATAATTTTTCATTCATTCCCATCCAATCAAAAAAGACCTTTTTGTAATTGATTTCGGAATTTGAATCGATCGGAAGATAAAAAAGACCATTATTATGAATTTGATCCCCTATTTTGTTTTGGTCCTTATTAGGTTCAACCTGAATATTTTTATTCAATTTCCAACCCAAATATTTTCTATCTTTATTTTTTTCCATATATATATAATTGCTTTTTCCTAGATAATTCTTGATAGGAATATTTTTGAGTATGTTAACAATTTTTTCTTTCTTTCTGGTGGAATTTTCTTGCTTCTTATTTGTTTCTAATGATGATCTATAAATATAGGCCTTCTTTTTAGTTTCAGAATCAATATATTTATATGATAAACGATCATATCTATAGTTTTTTTGAAAATTATCTTCTTTATTTGGTAATAAATAGACTTTCGAGTTTTTTTTTTTTTTGTAATCAAATAATGGGTCTTTTTCATAGGAATACCATTTGTTTAGATCCTTATTTTGAGACGTCTGGCATTTCTTTTTTCCATTTCGCCCTTTTTGTGGGACTAATCTAGACCATGTAATCTGAGATAAATCGTATTGATAATGACCTCTTAACCAGTTTTTCCAGGGATTCATTCCATAATTTGGAAGTTGATTATGTGTTACTTCGGAATCAAATATTCCTTGTCTTCCAAAAAAATCCTTTATTTCATTCTTAAGAAAAAAAGACGGTCCATTATACTGAAGAATAGATCTGAACTTATTGAAGTGAATAACCTGGGTTTGTGATAATTTGAAAAATACATCTTTTTGTGACAAGTAAGATAAATCAAAAAAAATATGTGACTTCCCCTTACTATTTCTAAGATTATCAAAAGCCTTTTTTATATTGATAGTCGAAATAAAGTCCATTTTATTTTTTTTTTTTTTCTTTTCTTGATTTGTTTCGTTATTGTCAATGTATTTCTTAATAATTTTTTTTGTTGATTCCATAAAAAGTTGTAGAGCGATTCTGCGCATATTAATGATACATAGAAAGATATCTATGTATATCTTTTCAAAGAAAAATTGAATTAATAATTCAATATTTTTTATTTTGAATATTTTCCAAATTTTTGGCGGTGATTTTCCATTATTCTTTTTTTTTTTTTTCGTTATTTCTATTTGATTTATGATTGTGTTTCTTTTATCAATTCTATGTTTCATTTCTTCTTCTGCCTGTGAATAATTTGTGAAACCTGTAGATCGATTTTGACTAAGTGATTCATGAATTATCGGATTGCTTATTATAAAATCCTTTTCTATTTCAGTTTCATTTGATTTGTATATTTCTCGCGGTATAAATAATGGAATTTTCTTTCCTTTTAAAAGTTCTTTTAGTATTTGTTTTACAAATACTAATGCTTTTTCTTCTTTTTTTTTTATTTTTTTTAAAGCTCTTCGAACTCTAAAATTAAATTTTCTTATTTTGACTTTATAGTCTATATCTTTCAAAATTGGTTCAAAAAAGGAAGGTGTTTTTCGCGGAGGACCAAAAGGATATTCCGTTTCCATTCCAAAAACTGTTAAAAAACAAGAATCAAAATCATCTTGTTGCTTTTGATCTCTATCAGAGAGTCGTAGCTTAGATTTGTGCCAAGGTTTCAAACGAAAAGGATATAGGATTTTGATTTGAAAACCTTCGCTGAACCAATTTTTAGGAAATTCTGTTTTGGAAAATTGAAGACCATTATAGCTACACTTTAGATAAATTTCTCTATTCCAATCTTGGAAATCCTCGTACCATTCCGGAGATTGTCTCAATAAAATACGGCCGATATTCTTAGCTATTATTAATAAGGGTAATTTAATATATCTTCTAAAAATTGATTGAGCTAGTAACAGAACACTTCTTGATTTTTGTGCATATGGAATGTTCTCCCAGAATTCTATTGCGTCTTCCTGGTCGTTTTTTTTTATTTGGAATTGTTGATTTAAAATCTCGAATTCTGACTTTTTGCCCGACCAATCTCTAATAAAAAAAAAAAGTTTCATTAGGTCAGATATAGGAAAAGGAAAATCTTCCGTTTTTTCCAAAAAAAGCGGGGAATGGGGATTTCCTTGAGACGGTCCCCAA